CTCCATAGGGCCCTCTTCTCTCTTCCTTCTCCGAGCTCGGGTTATGGAAGAAGGAACCGAGAAGGAGGTATCAGCAACAACTGGTTTTATTACGGGACAGCTCATGATGTTCATATCGATCTATTATGCGCCTCTGCATCTAGCATTGGGTAGACCTCATACAATAACTGTCCTAGTTCTACCGTATCTTTTGTTTCATTTCTTCTGGAACAATCACAAAAACTTTTTTTATTATGGATCTACTACCAGAAATTCAATGCGTAATCTCAGCATTCAATGTGTATTCCTGAATAATCTAATTTTTCAATTATTCAACCATTTCATTTTACCAAGTTCAACGTTAGCCAGATTAGTCAACATTTATATGTTTCGATGCAACAACAAGATGTTATTTGTAACAAGTAGTTTTGTTGGTTGGTTAATTGGTCACATTTTATTCATGAAATGGGTTGGATTGGTATTATTCTGGATACGGCAAAATCATTCTATTCGATCCAATAAGTACCTTGTGTCAGAATTGAGAAATTCTATGGCTCGAATCTTTAGTATTCTCTTATTTATCACCTGTGTCTACTATTTAGGCAGAATGCCGTCGCCTATTGTCACTAAGAAACTGAAAGAAACCTCAGAAATGGAAGAAAGGGGAGAAAGTGAGGAAGAAAGCGATGTAGAAACAACTTCCGAAACGAAGGAGACTAAACAGGAACAAGAGGGATCCGCCGAAGAAGACCCTTCCCTTTCTTCGGAAGAACAGGAAGATCCGGAAAAAATAGATGAAACGGAAGAGATCCGAGTGAATGGAAAGGAAAAAACAAAGGGGGAATTCCACTTTCACTTTAAAGAGACATGCTATAAAGATAGCCCAGTTTACGAAGATTCTTATCTTGATAGGTATCAAGATAATTGGGAATTGGGAAGACTTAAAGAAGAGAAAAATGAAAAGACTTATTTCTGGTTTGAAAAACCTCTTGTGACTTTTCTTTTCGATTATAAACGATGGAATTGTCCATTGCGATATATAAAAAATGATCGGTTTGAAAATGCTGTACGAAATGAAATGTCACAATATTTTTTTTATACATGTCCAAGTAATGGGAAAAAAAAAATATCTTTTACATATCCACCTAGTTTATCGACTTTTTCGGAAATGATAGAACGAAAAATGTCTTTGTACACGACAAAAAAATTATCCCATGGAGACCTGTATAATTATTGGGTTTATACCAATGAACAAAAAAAATACAACTTGAGCAATGAATTAATAAGTCGAATAAAAGCTCTAGAAAAAGAAAAAAAAGAAAAGGGATTTTTTTCTCTAGATATGCTCGAAAAAAGAACTAGATATTGCAATCATGAGAATGAACAAGAATACTTGACCAAAACATATGATCCTTTATTGAGCGGACCATGCCGTGGAACAATAAAAAAATTTGATTTACGTACAATCATGAATAATTTAATCCCTTATATGGAAGATTCCATAAAAAGTCTTTGGATAAATAAGATCCATGAGTTACTTTCTAATAATTTCCGAGAATTTGAACATCAAAAGAATTCGCTTGATGGTGGCAAATCATTTTTTAATTATATTGGTAATTTCTTAACTTCATTTTCTTTTGAATTCACACCCAATTTTTCTTTGAAAAACTGTTCTTTATTGGCATTGGCAGAACAACGAAAAATTGATTCAGAAAGTCAAGCAAAATCTTTGAAATTTGTATTCGATATAATTACAATTGATCCAAATGATCAAACAACAACTAGAAATGAATCTATTGGAATAGAAGAAATCAGTAAAAAGGTTCCTCGATGGTCATATAAATTGACTAATGTTCTGGAAGAACAGGAGGAAGAAAATGAGGAAAAATCGACGGAAGATCATGAAATTCGTTCAAGAAAAGCCAAACGTGTGGTAATTTATACTGATAATGAGAATAATACCAATTCTATTACTAATACGAATAATACTAGTAATAGTGATCAAGCAGAAGAGGTGGCTTTGATACGCTACTCGCAACAATCGGATTTTCGTAGGGATATAATAAAAGGATCCATGCGTACTCAAAGACGTAAAACAGTTACTTGGGAAATGTTTCAAGCAAATGTGCATTCCCCACTTTTTTTGGATCGAATAGACAAAACATTTTTTTTTTCTTCTTTTGATATCTCTGAAATGATGAATCTCATTTTTAGGAATTCGGTCGAGAGAGAACCGGAATTGAAAATTTCCAATTTTGAGGAGGAAGAGACAAAAGAAAAGAAAAAAAAAAACGAGGAGAAAAAAGAGGAAAATGAACGTATAGCAATATCAGAAACTTGGGATAACATTATATTTGCTCAAGCAATAAGAGGTTCGATGTTAGTAACCCAATCCTTTCTTAGAAAATACATTGTATTGCCTTCATTGATAATAGCTAAAAATATTGGCCGTATGTTATTATTCCAATTCCCCGAGTGGTATGAGGATTTGAAGGAATGGAATAGAGAAATGCATGTTAAATGCACCTATAATGGTGTTCAATTATCGGAAACAGAATTTCCAAAAGATTGGTTAACAGACGGTATTCAGATAAAGATTCTATTTCCTTTCTTTCTTAAACCTTGGCGAAGATCTAAAATACGATCTCATCATAGAAATCCAATGAAAAAAAAAGGAAAAAAAGCAAATTTTTGTTTTTTAACAATTTGGGGAATGGAAGCAGAAGTTCCTTTTGGTTCTCCCCGAAAACGACCTTCTTTTTTTGAACCCATTTATAAAGAACTCCAAAAAATAATTAGAAAAATAATTAGAAAAGTAAAAAAGAATTTTTTTTTCGTTCTAAAAGTTTTTAAAGAAAAAAAAAGATGGGTTATCAAAATAGTTCTAGTTATAAAGCAAAAAATGAAGGAACTTGAAAAAATAAACCCCATTTTCTTATTTGAATTGAGGAAGGTAAAAATATATAAACCGAATGAAAATGTAAGAGATTCTAAAATAAATAATAAGATTATTCACGAATCAACCATTCGAATTCGATCCATGAATTGGGCAAATTACTCACTCATAGAAAAAAAAATAAAGGATCTTGCTGATAGGACAGTCATAATCAGGAATCAAATAGAACTAGAACGAATCACAAAAGACAAGAAAAAAATAGTTCTAACTTGTGATGATAAAAAATCGGAATCAAAGAAACATATTTTGCAGATATTTAAAAGAAAAAAGATCCGATTTATACGTAAATTAAATTTTTTTATGAAATCATTCATTGAAAAAATATACATAAATATCTTTCTACGTATGATTACTATTTTTAAGATCAATGCACAATTTTTCTTTGAATCAACAAAAAAAATTATCGCAAAACCGATTTACAACGATGAAACAAATCGAGAAGGAATTGATGAAACAGATCAAAATACAATGAACTTTATTTCAACTATAAAAAAATCGTTTTATAATACTAATATCAGTAATAATAATTCAAATATTTATTATTATTCAAATATTTATTATTATAATTATGATTTATCTCCCTTGTCCCAAACATATGTATTTTACAAAGTATCACAAACCCAATTACTTAACAAGTATCACTTGAGATCTGTACTTCAATATCCCAGGACCCATTCTTTTATTAAGGATAAAATCAAGGATTATTGTATGACACGAGGAATATTTGATTCCAAATCAAAGCAAAAGAAAATTTATAAGTCTGGAAAAAATGAATGGAAAAACTGGTTAAAGGGCCATTATCAATACAATTTATCTCAGACAAAATGGTCTCGATTAGTACCTCAAAAATGGCGAAATAGAATCAACCAACGTTCTACGATTCAAAATAAAAACTCAATTAAATTTGATTCACATAAAAAAGAAAAAGACCAATTAATTCATTACATGAAACAAAATTACTATGCGGTGGCAGTGGATTCATTGACGAGTCAAAAAGAAAAATTTAAAAAACACTACAGATATTATCTTTTATCACATAAATATATGAATTATGGGAATAGGAAGGACTCATACTCATATATTTTTGAATCAACATTACAAGCAAAAGGAGACCAAGAAATTACATACAATTTCAATACACTGAAACCCGAATCATTTTATGTATTGGTAAGTATAGCTATTAGAAATTATCTAGAAAAGGAATATATTATTGCTACACATAAAAATCTGGATAGAAAATATTTTGATTGTAGAATTCTCCATATTTGTCTTAGAAAAAATATCGACATTGAGACCTGGACCAATACGCATATCAGCACCAAAATTGAGAAAAATACTAAGACTGAAAACAAAATTATTAAAAAATTGAAAAAAAAAGATATTTTTTCTCTTACAATTAATCAAGGAATTAAACCATCCCATCAAAAAAAACACTTTTTTGATTGGATGGGAATGAATCAAGAAAAGGTTTATCGTACCATATCAAATCTAGAACCCCGGTTCTTCCCAGAATTTGTGCCACTTTTTAATGTATATAAGATTAAACCATGGATCATACCAATCAAATTGCTTCTTTTTAATTTTTATTTATATGAAAATATTAGTCAAAAAAAAAGTATCAACATAAATCAAAATAAAAAAAAAAATCTTCAGATATCATCTAATCAAAAAGAATATCTTAAATTAGAAAATTCCAACCAAGAAAAAAACGAACAACAGGGACAAGAAAATCTTGAATCAGATCTACGAAAAAAAAACAAAAAAAAAAATGTTGAAGACAATTACGCGGGATCAGACATTAAAAAAGGTAAAAAGAAAAAACAATCCAAGAAAAAGAAGGAAGCAGAACTAGATTTCTTCCTGAAAAAATATTTCCTTTTTCAATTAAGATGGGATGACTCCTTGAATCAAAGAATGATCAATAATATCAAGGTATATTGTCTCCTACTTAGACTGATAAATCCAAGGAAAATTGCTATATCCTCGATTCAAAGAGGAGAAATGTATCTGGATGTAATGCTAATTCAGAAAGATCTAGCTCTTACAGAATTGATAAAAAGGGGAGTATTGATTATCGAACCGATTCGTTTATCTAGAAAAAGGGATGGAAAATTTATTATATATCAAACCCTAGGTATTTCATTGATCGATAAAATTAAGCACCAAACTAAGAGAAAATGCATAAAAAAAAGATATATTGATAAGAAGAATTTTGATAAATCTGTTGCAAGACACGGCAATATGCTTGTGGATGGAGACAAAAGTAATTATGATTTCTTTTTTCCTGAAAATATTCTATCTCCTAGACGTCGTAGAGAATTTAGAATTCTAATTTGTTTTAATTCTCGTAATTGGAATTTTGTGGATAGAAATCTAGTATTTTGCAATGAAAACAACATAAGAAACTCCGGAAAATTTTTGAATGAGGACAAGCATTTTAATACTAATAAATTCATTAAATGCAAATTGTTTCTTTGGCCCAATTACCGATTAGAAGATTTAGCTTGTATGAATCGCTATTGGTTTAATACCAATAATGGCAATCGTTTCAGTATGTCAAGGATATATATGTATCCACGATTCATAATTTGTTAATAGTATATTTCCTATATATCTAGGATATTTTTCGGTAGATGAAAGCCGAAAGATATACATATACGCTGTATTACATTCTGGTACATGACACGGATCTAATGGCGTATCAACTCAATTGGATCTAGGACGAAATCGGCAGAATCTTTTTAGGTACAAAGAAATCATTCTCTTCCATGAATGTAGAAATGTATTTTCTCTTTCTTTTCTATCCAAATCAAATTGAAAATTTGATTTGGATAAAATAAAAAAAATAGGAAAAAATCCAAATTTTTGTGTACTAAATTAAAATAACTGGCATAAAGATTATTATTTTTATTTTTCCTGATCGATTCGGTAAAGTAAAATAAATCCATGGGAAAGAAAAAAAGATAGAAAAATTTTTTTATGATCAAAAATTCATTCATCTCAGTTATTTCACAAGAAGAAAAAGAAGAAAACAAGGGTTCTGTTGAATTTCAAGTATTAAGTTTTACCAGTAAGATACGTAGACTTACTTCACATTTGGAATTGCACAAAAGAGATTTTTTATCCCAAAGAGGTCTACGAATAATTCTGGGAAAACGTCAACGACTCCTGGCTTATTTGTCAAAGAAAAATAGAGTCCGTTATAAGAAATTAATGGATCAGTTGGATATTCGGGAGCCAAAAACTCGTTAATTTAATCGTTTGAATTTTTTTTTTAATAGTTATTTTATTAGATTTTTCATTTTGATGAACCTCGTTTTGAGGAATTCGTGGAATAATGAATTAAGGAAGAAAAAATATGACTATACCGACTACAAGAAAAGATCTCATGATAGTCAATATGGGTCCTCAACACCCATCAATGCATGGTGTTCTTCGACTGATCGTTACTCTCGATGGTGAAGATGTTATTGATTGTGAACCCATATTGGGATATTTACACAGAGGGATGGAAAAAATAGCAGAAAACCGAACAATTATACAATATCTTCCTTATGTAACACGTTGGGATTATTTAGCTACTATGTTCACAGAGGCAATAACGGTAAATGCACCAGAACAATTGGAAAATGTTCAAGTACCTCAGAGAGCCAGTTATATCAGAGTAATTATGCTGGAGCTGAGCCGTATAGCTTCTCATTTGTTATGGCTTGGGCCTTTTATGGCAGATATCGGTGCACAGACTCCTTTTTTCTATATTTTCAGAGAAAGAGAATTGTTATATGATTTATTCGAAGCCGCCACAGGTATGCGAATGATGCATAATTATTTCCGCATCGGAGGAGTAGCTGCTGATCTACCTCATGGCTGGATAGATAAATGTTTGGATTTCTGCGATTATTCTTTAACAGGAGTTGTTGAATATCAAAAACTTATTACACGGAATCCCATTTTTTTGGAACGAGTTGAAAGAGTGGGCATTATTGGTGGAGAGGAAGCAATAAATTGGGGTTTATCAGGACCAATGTTACGAGCTTCTGGAATCCAATGGGATCTTCGTAAGGTTGATCATTATGAGTGTTACAATGAATTCGATTGGGAAGTTCAATGGCAAAAAGAAGGAGATTCATTAGCTCGTTATTTAGTACGAATAGGTGAAATGGGGGAATCTATAAAAATTATTCAACAGGCTCTAGAAGGAATTCCTGGAGGGCCCTATGAGAATTTAGAAGTCCGACGCTTTGATAGAGCAAAAAATTCCGAATGGAATGATTTTGAATATAGATTTATTAGTAAAAAACCTTCACCCAATTTTGAATTGTCGAAACAAGAACTTTATGTCAGAGTAGAAGCCCCAAAAGGAGAATTAGGAATTTATTTGATAGGGGATAATAGCATTTTCCCCTGGAGATGGAAAATTCGTCCACCCGGTTTCATCAATTTGCAAATTCTTCCTCAGCTAGTTAAAAGAATGAAATTGGCTGATATCATGACGATATTAGGTAGTATAGATATCATTATGGGAGAAGTTGATCGTTGAAATGATAATTGATACGACAGAAGTACAAGCTATCAATTCTTTTTCTACATTGGAATCCATAAAAGAAATCTATGGACTCATATGGATGTTTGTATCCATTTTTACCCTTATATTTGGAATCATAATAGGGGTACTAGTAATTGTGTGGTTAGAAAGAGAAATATCTGCAACGATACAACAACGTATTGGGCCTGAATATGCTGGTCCGTTGGGAATTCTTCAAGCTCTAGCAGATGGGACTAAATTACTTTTTAAGGAGAACCTACTCCCATCTAGAGGGGATATTCGTTTATTTAGTGTCGGACCGTCTATAGCGGTCATATCAATTCTACTAAGTTTTTTAGTAATTCCTTTTGGGTACCGCCTTGTTTTAGGTGATCTCAGTATAGGTGTTTTTTTATGGATCACCATTTCAAGTATTGCCCCTATTGGGCTTCTTATGTCAGGATATGGATCGAATAATAAATATTCTTTTTCAGGTGGTCTACGAGCTGCTGCTCAATCTATTAGTTATGAAATACCATTAACTCTATGTGTGTTATCAATATCTCTACGTGTGATTCGTTGGAACATGAACTTTTACCTCTTTCCTAGAAATAAATATAGAAAAGAGGTTGAATGTATTGAATAGATATTTTTTTTTATTCATCGATGAGTTAAACCAGATAGTTATATGAGTGAAACAAAACAGCTTATAAATTTGCAGTAAGAAGAGAAAATCTCATTCCCTATGTACAAGAATGAAGTTAAAGTAAACATAAGCAGCGTAAACTGTTTACCCCAAGATTGAGATTCTTTGATTAGTCATCATATCTTGAAGCGGGTGCAAAAGATCAACTATATGGAGTTTCCACTACTGCCTTGTATGTATTAACATACCGGGGATCAATCAAAAATCGGTGGACAGTTAGGAACACCAAGGTACACAAAGGATTAGTAATGGGGATAATGTAAGGTATCAAAAAAGAGATATTTCTGCATAAAACGAATCATAATAAGGGCTTTAAGTTGGTAGAAATGATCAAGAAGTACCTCCCTACGATTCCGATCTCGAGTATGCTCCTATTCACTGATTAAAGAAATGACTATAAAGAACGAATTAATCCTTTATTTTTTTTTTTCTAAATTAAATACCTTCTTCTGAGACAGAAGAACAGGAACAAAAGAAATGGAATGCAATAATCGAATGAATGAATAAAAATTTTTATAAAAAAAAAAAAAAAGATCTTTATTTATTCTTTCTTTCCTATATCCGTATTCATACATATGGAATTCTTATCATGATTCATGAACTAATGCCTATATATATATATTGATAACGAATATTTTATTGAAAGATTAAGTTATTACCGAACAAAGAAAAATTATCATTATAAGGATGAGATCAATTCGAAAGCACTTTTTTTCTTATTCTAGCAGACAGAATTCCATTGGTCTAATTTGGGACTCTCCGATGTATCTTTATTCGATCTATCCTCCAAAGAGGAGGAAAATACCGAACCAGTCCTTACATTTATTTGTGGCCATAGAGGAGCCGTATGAAGTTGAAGTTTCATGTACGGTTTTGTAATAGCGATGAGAACAGTGATGTTATTATCGACTATGATTATCTAATAGTTCAAGTACAGTTGATATAGTTGAAGCACAGTCAAAATATGGTTTTTGGGGGTGGAATCTGTGGCGTCAACCTATAGGGTTTATTGTTTTTCTAATTTCTTCTCTAGCCGAATGTGAGAGATTGCCGTTTGATTTACCGGAAGCAGAGGAGGAATTAGTAGCAGGTTATCAAACCGAATATTCAGGTATCAAATTTGGTTTATTTTATATTGCTTCTTACCTAAATCTATTACTTTCTTCATTATTTGTAACAGTTCTTTACTTAGGTGGGTGGAATTTTTCTATTCCGTACATATCTATTCCTGAACTTTTCGGAATAAATAAAATGGCCGGAGTTTTTGGAATGACAATTGGTATCTTTATTACATTAGCTAAAGCTTATTTGTTTCTGTTCATTCCTATCACAACAAGATGGACTTTGCCTAGGATAAGAATGGACCAACTATTAAATCTTGGATGGAAATTTCTTTTACCTATTTCTTTAGGTAATCTATTATTGACAACTTCTTCCCAACTTGTTTCACTATAAATAAGAAAATACGATAACGATATTCCAGATTCATAACCTCTTTCAAACAAGAGAAAGAAACATCAATTTATTCCTGGATATTTACAATATGTTCTCTATGGTGACTGGGTTCATGAATTATAGTCAACAAACAATACGAGCTGCAAGGTATATTGGTCAAAGTTTCGTAATTACCTTATCCCACACAAATCGTTTACCTATAACTATTCAATATCCTTATGAAAAATCGATCACATCAGAGCGTTTCCGTGGTCGAATACACTTTGAATTTGATAAATGTATTGCTTGTGAAGTATGTGTTCGTGTATGCCCGATAGATCTACCCGTTGTTGATTGGAGATTTGAAAGAGATATTAAAAAAAAACAATTGCTTAATTATAGTATTGATTTTGGGGTCTGTATATTTTGTGGTAATTGTGTCGAGTATTGTCCAACAAACTGTTTATCAATGACTGAAGAATATGAACTTTCTACTTCTGATCGTCACGAATTGAATTATAATCAAATTGCTTTGGGTCGGCTACCAATGTCAATAATTGGAGATTACACAATTCAAACCGTTATGAATTCGACTCAAATCAAAATAGACAAAGATAAACCCTTTGATTCAAGAACGATTACCAATTACTAAGATTTTGTTTTGATATAAAAGACCCAAGCTTTTTTTATTTTGTTTGGTCAGTAACTACAAATAATAACTAATAATTATTGATTGTTGAGAATTATTCTTTGATTTAAACTGAGAATATATTTTTCGTGATGATTTCGAAATATACAATCCCCATTACTCTTTTCTCGATAATTTTATCTATATCTACATTAATCCATATAAAAAAGTTTTAATTCAATTAGGAATGTATCATATACAATAAAAAAAGGGGGTTACCCCTTTTCCTTTCCTGGACCATTCAGTAAGGTCATGAAATATTTCGACTTATTTATTAATTTATCATTTTAATAATGGATTTACCTGGACCAATACATGATATTCTTGTAGTATTTTTTGGATCAGTTCTTGTATTAGGAGGTCTGGGAGTAGTATTACTTACCAATCCCATTTTTTCTGCCTTTTCGTTGGGATTGGTTCTTGTTTGTATATCCTTATTCTATATTCTATCGAATTCCTATTTTGTAGCTGCCGCACAGCTCCTTATTTATGTTGGAGCCATAAATGTCTTAATCATATTTGCTGTAATGTTCATGAATGGTTCAGAATATTCCAATGATTCCTATTTTTGGACCATTGGAGATGGGGTCACTTCACTAGTTTGTACAAGTATTCTTTTTTCACTAATTACTATTATCCCAGATACGTCATGGTACGGAATTTTTTGGACTACAAGATCAAGCCAGATTATAGAACAGGACCTAATAAGTAACATTCAACAAATTGGGATTCATTTATCAACAGATTTTTATCTTCCGTTTGAACTCATTTCCATAATTCTTTTAGTTTCCTTGATAGGTGCAATTACTATGGCTCGTCAATAATAAATACTTAGAATTAAATTCTAAGATTTATAAATTCTAAATAAATAAAATAAATGGAAGGGTTTAAGGTTTTTATAAGGTTTTTAATTAAACCTATCTATTGCAAATACCTTCTTTTATTCTGTAATCGTTCTATTCTAATCAATCGAATCGGTTGAATTGTTGTTCATATTGAAATGAATCGAGATTGATAAGGAGTTAGTCAATGATGTTCGAGCATGTACTTTTTTTGAGTGTCTATTTATTCTCTATCGGTATCTATGGATTGATCACAAGTCGAAAGATGGTTAGAGCACTTATGTGTCTTGAGCTTATACTCAATTCGGTTAATATCAATCTCGTAACATTTTCTGATATATTTGATAGTCGCCAATTAAAAGGCGACATTTTCTCAATCTTTGTTATAGCTGTTGCGGCTGCTGAAGCAGCTATTGGGCTAGCTATTGTTTCATCAATCCATCGTAACAGAAAATCAACTCGTATCAATCAATCGAATTTGTTGAATAATTAGTTATGATCATAAGATACATAATATCACATGGAATATTAATCTATTAGATATTCTTTATATATTAAATATTTAATATATATTATTAAATATTTAATAATATATTATTAAAATTAAAAAAAAAAAAATATTAAATTTATTCTAATCTAATTTTATTAGTTATTAGAATTAATATATTATTATTAATAATTTTATTATTATATTATTATTATATTATATTATTTTATTATAATATAATTATAAATATATATTTTTTTTTTTATTATAATTATTATTATAAATATATAAATATAATAAATATATAAATATATACTAAATAAAATATATACTAAATATATATATATATATATATTGATATTGAATATTGAAATTGAATTAATTTACTATTGACCAATTTGTTGGTCAATTTGAATTCACATGTGCAACTCGCATGATCATGGTTGTTTAAAAAGAAATCAAAGTCTCTTGGACTTTTCTCATGAACAGATTTAGAAATATATTGATTCTTAAAATTTTGATAAACCACTGCTTCGTCTGGTGTCTACAATATAAATGTATGATTCATTTACTACTAATTTTATTTTACCAGATCGAAAATTTTTTATGCTCAAAACTGGAATTTATAGATCCAATGTCACATTCAGTAAAAATTTATGATACATGTATAGGGTGTACTCAATGTGTACGAGCCTGCCCCACAGATGTATTGGAAATGATACCTTGGGACGGATGTAAAGCTAAACAAATTGCTTCCGCACCAAGAACCGAGGACTGTGTAGGTTGTAAGAGATGTGAATCCGCCTGCCCAACAGATTTTTTGAGTGTCCGTGTTTATTTATGGCATGAAACAACTCGCAGCATGGGTCTATCTTATTGATAC